GTAATAAGAGGCTCTATGTTAATAACTCAATCGATTCTTAGAAAATATATTATTTTACCTTTATTGATAGTAGCTAAAAATATGGGTCGTATGTTATTATTGCAACTTCCTGAATGGTCTAAGGATTTACAGGAATGGAATAGAGAAATGCATGTTAAATGTACCTATAATGGTGTTCAATTATCAGAAACCGAATTTCCGAAAAATTGGTTAACAGACGGTATTCAGATAAAAATCCTATTTCCTTTCTGTCTGAAACCTTGGCACAGATCTAAGCTGCAAACCTCTCATAGAGATCTAATGAAAAAAATAAAAAAAAAAGATGATTTTTGTTTTTTAACGGTTTGGGGAATGGAAGCTGAACTTCCTTTTGGTTCTCCCCGAAAAAGACCTTCTTTTTTTGAGCCCATTTTTAAAGAACTCAAAAAAAAAATTAAAAAATGGAAAAATAAATATTTTCTAGTTTTAAGAGTTTTAAAGGGAAGAACAAACTTTTTTCTAACAGTCTCAAAAGAAACAAAAAATTGGGTCATCAAAAGTGTTCTATTTATAAAAAGAATAAGAAAAGTACTTTCAAAAGTAAATCAAATTCTGTTATTTAGATTGAGAGAAGTATATGAATTAAGTGAAACTAAAAAAGAAAAAGATTCTATAATCAACAATCAGATAATTCATGAATCGTTTAATCAAATTCGATCTACAGATTGGACAAATTATTCCCTGACAGAAAAAAAACTGAAGGATCTGACTGATAGAACACGCACAATTAGAAATCAAATAGAAAAAATTACAAACGACAAAAAAAAAGTAACTCCAGGAATAAATATTAATTCTAACAAAACAACTTATAATGCCAAAAGACTAGAATCACTAAAAAATATTTGGCAAATATTAAAAAGAAGAAATGCTCGATTAATCAGTAAATTACATTATTTTATAAAAATTTTCATTGAAAGAATCTACATAGATGTCTTTCGGTGTATCATTAATATTCCCCAAATCAATATACAACTTTTTCTTGAATCAACAAAAAAAATGATTGATAAATACATTTACACTAATGAAACAAATCAAGAAAGAATTAATAAAACAAATCAAAATACAATTCACTTTATTTCGACTATAAAAAAGTCACTTTATAATATTAGTAATAGTAAAAGGAATTCACCTATTTTTTGTGACTTATCCTCCTTGTCACAAGCATATGTATTTTACAATTTATCCCAAACCCACTTGGATAAATTAAGATCTGTTCTTCAATATCACGGAACATCTTTTTTTCTTAAGACTGGGATAAAGGATTCTTTTGGAACACAAGGAATAATTCATTCTGAATTAAGATATAAGAAATTTCGGAGTTATGGAGCGAATCAATGGAAAAACTGGTTAAGGGGTCATTATCAATACGATTTATCTCAGATTAGATGGTCTAGATTAATCCCACAAAAATGGCGAAATAGAGTCAATCAATGTCGTACAGCTCAAAAGAAAGATTTAAAGAAATGGAATTCATATGAAAAAAACCAATTACTTTCTTACAAAAAACAAAAAGATTCTGAAGTATATTCATTATCGAATCAAAAAGATAATTTTCAAAAATACTTTAAATATGATCTTTTATCATATCAATCTATTAATTATGAAACTAAGAGGAACTCATATATTTCTGTTTATGGATCACCATTACAAGTAAATACGAATCAAAAGATTTCTTATAATTACAACACACCTAAAGGCAAATTATTTGATAAATGGGGGGGTATTCCTATCAATAATTATCTAGGAAGAGGTGATATTATGTATATGGAAAAAAATCCAGATAGAAAATATTTTGATTGGAAAATTCTCAAGTTTTGTCTTAGAAAAAAAGTCAATATTGAGGCCTGGATCAAGATCGATTCCAACAGTAATAAAAAAACTAAGATTGGAACTAATAATTACCCAATAATTGATAAAATTGATAAGAAAGGTCTTTTTTATCTTACAATTCATCAAGATCTAGAAATCAATCCACCCAATCATAAAAAAATCTTTTTTGATTGGATGGGAATGAATGAAGAAATACTAAATTGTCCTATATCCAATCTGGAACTTTGGTTCTTCCCCGAATTTGTGCTACTTTATAATGCATATAAAATGAAACCGTGGATTATACCAAGCAAATTACTTCTTTTAAATTTGAATATAAATGAAAATGTTAGTGAAAATAAAAACGTCAATGGAAAGCCAAAAGGGAATTTTTTTATACCATCGAATGAAGAAAAAAAATCTTTTGAATTAAAGAATCGAAATCAAGAAGAAAAAGAACCCGCAGATCGACAAGATCGTGGTTCAGATGCACAAAACCAAAGAAATCTTGGATCCCTTCTCTCAAACCAACAAAAAGATATTGAAGAAGATTATGCGCGATCAGACATGAAAAAACGTAAAACGAAAAAACAATACAAGAGCAACACGGAAGCAGAACTAAATTTCTTCCTGAAACGATATTTGCTTTTTCAATTGAGATGGGACGATGCTTTGAATCAAAGAATGATCAATAATATTAAGGTATATTGTCTCCTGCTTAGACTGAGAAACCCAAGAAAAATTACTATATCCTCTATTCAAAGAAGAGAAATGAGTCTGAATATAATGCTGATTCAGAAGAATTTACCTCTTACAGAATTGATGAAAAAAGGAATATTGATTATCGAATCGGTTCGTCTGTCTGTAAAAAATGATGGACAATTTATTATGTATCAAACCATAGGTATTTCATTGGTTCATAAGAGTAAACGCCAAATTAATCAAAGATATCGAGAACGAGGATATGTTGATAAGAAGAATTTTGATGAATCTATTTCAAAACATCAAAGAATGACTGGAAATAGAGATAAAAATCATTCGAATTTACTTGTTCCTGAAAATATTTTATCATCTAGACGTCGTAGAGAATTGAGAATTTTAATTTGTTTCAGTTCAACGAATAGAAATGGTGTGAATAGAAATCCGGTATTTTGTAACGAGAACAACGTAAAAAACTGGAGTCCATTTTTGGATGAAAGTAAACATCTTGATAGTGATAAAAATGAATTAATTCAATTAAAGTTCTTTCTTTGGCCGAATTATCGATTAGAAGATTTAGCTTGTATGAATCGCTATTGGTTTGATACGAATAATGGCAGTCGTATCAATATGTTAAGACTACGTATGTATCCACGATTGAAAATTGGTTAATGTTAATACCGTATTTTTCCTATATATCCTATACCGTATATGGTATATGAAAGTAAACAGATGTACACATACCTTGTCTTACATCCCATTCTAATATACGTCAATAAAGTATCAATTAGATAAAAAGTGAATTGAATCAACAAAATCTTCTTCATTTTCGGTTTAAATATAAATTATTCGCTTTTGTGAGTGCAAAAACGTACCATCCTTTTGTATCCCTATTCGAATCCAATTTGATTAATTCATTTTAATTGATAAAATTAGGAGTCGATAAAGAAATTAAGATCATTATGTATATCACATTCAAATTACTGGCATTATTATTTCTGATCGATAAAATTACATATCTGTAAAGTAAAAAAAGGAGGAGGAAATTCTTTTATGGTCAAAAATTCATTCATTTCCGTTACTTCACAAGAAGAAAAGAAAGAAAACAGGGGGTCTGTTGAATTTCAAGTAGTCAGTTTTACCAATAAGATACGGAGACTTACTTCACATTTGGAATTGCACAAAAAAGACTATTTATCTCAGAGAGGTCTACGGAAAATTCTGGGAAAACGTCAACGGCTATTGGCTTATTTGTCAAAAAAAAATAGAGTACGTTATAAAGAAATAATTGGTCAGTTGGATATTCGAGAGATAAAAACTCGTTAATTTGAAGAATCTTTTTGATCGTTTAAATTTTGATGAACTTCTTTTTTTTCACTTTCAGCAATTCATGGAAGAATGAATGGGGAAAAACCTATGACTGCACCAGCTACAAGAAAAGACCTCATGATAGTCAATATGGGTCCTCACCACCCATCAATGCATGGTGTTCTTCGACTCATCGTTACTCTAGATGGTGAAGATGTTATTGACTGCGAACCAATATTGGGTTATTTACACAGAGGAATGGAAAAAATTGCAGAAAACCGAACAATTATACAATATTTGCCTTATGTAACACGTTGGGATTATTTAGCTACTATGTTCACAGAAGCAATAACTGTAAATGCACCAGAACAGTTAGGCAATATTCAAGTACCTAAAAGGGCGAGCTACATCAGAGTCATTATGTTGGAGTTGAGTCGTATAGCTTCGCATTTGTTATGGCTTGGCCCTTTTATGGCAGATATTGGGGCACAGACCCCCTTCTTCTATATTTTTCGAGAACGAGAATTGATATATGACCTATTCGAAGCTGCCACCGGTATGCGAATGATGCATAATTATTTTCGTCTCGGAGGAGTAGCTGCTGATCTACCTTATGGATGGATAGATAAATGTTTAGATTTTTGCGATTATTTTTTAACAGGGGTTGCTGAATATCAAAAGCTTATTACACAGAATCCTATTTTTTTAGAACGAGTTGAAGGAGTAGGCATTATTGGCGGAGAAGAAGCAATAAATTGGGGTTTATCAGGACCAATGCTACGAGCTTCCGGAATACAATGGGATCTTCGTAAAGTTGATCATTATGAGTGTTACGACGAATTTGATTGGGAAGTACAATGGCAAAAAGAAGGGGATTCGTTAGCTCGTTATTTAGTACGAATCAGCGAAATGACAGAATCTATAAAAATTATTCAACAGGCTCTAGAAGGAATTCCAGGGGGGCCCTATGAGAATTTAGAAATCCGACGCTTTGATAGAGTAAGGGATCCCGAATGGAATGATTTTGATTATCGATTCATTAGTAAGAAACCTTCTCCGACTTTTGAATTATCACAGCAAGAACTTTATGTAAGAGTCGAAACCCCAAAAGGAGAATTGGGAATTTTTCTGATAGGAGATCAGAG